AGTAATCTAATTTGAATTGATGACTATTCAAATTTCGAGAATTCTATTATATTAGAATTAATAAAAAAAAAAGACTACTTATTCAATAAATTAGATTTATTAATACGAGTTGATTTTCTGTTACGATAAATTGCGGAAACAATAGCTGGTCCAATAGCTGCTTCAGCGGCTGCAATAGCTATAATAAAAATTGAGAAAATGTTTCCTTTTAATTGGCGACTATCAAAAAAATCAGAAAATGTTACAAAATTGAGATTAACGGCATTCAATAGAAGTTCAAGACACATAAGAGCCCGCACCAAATTTCGACTCGTGACTAATCCGTAGATTCCAATAGAAAATAAATAGGCACTCAAAACAAGTACATGTTCGAGCATCATTGACCAACTCCTTATCAATCTCGATTCATTTCAATATGAACAACAATTAAACCGATTTGATTGACTAGAATATAACAAGTTCGATATAGAGGAAATTAAGAACAAAAAAAGAGGTTGTTAATAAATCGAATTAAAAGTATTTCCGTTTTATGCATCAATTCAAATAAAATGGAAATGAATATGAGTGATCAAATTTTATTTGGATTGGGAGTTTTAAAAAGGCATTATTGCCTTATTGGCGAGCCACCGAAATTGCACCGATTAAAGCAACTAAAAGAATTATTGAAATAAGTTCAAATGGAAGAAAAAAATCTGTTGATAAATGAATTCCAATTTGTTGACTAGTATTTATCAAATCTTGTTCGAGAATCTGGTTTGATCTTGTCGTCCAAATAATCCCATACCATGACGTATTTAGAATAGTAATAATTAATGAAATAAAAAGACTTGTACAAACCAACGAAGTAGCCCCGTCTCCAACAGTCCAAAGATGAAAATCTTTGACAGATTCTGGCCCACTTATGAACATTACAGCAAATATTATTAAAACATTTATAGCTCCCACATAAATAAGGAGTTGTGCAGAAGCTACAAAATGAGAGTTTGCTAGAATATAAAATAAAGATATACAAACAAGAATGAATCCCAGTGAAAAGGCGGAAAAAATGGGATTGGTAAATAATACCACTCCGAGACCCCCTAATATAAGACCTAACCCCAGAAAGACTAAAAGAAAATCATGTATTGGTCCAGGTAAATCCATTCTATGTAATATAAGAGATAAAAAATCGGAATTTTGCATGAGCTTATTGACTTGAACAGGAAAAAAGAAGTTCATGCGTTGCTAATTAGGAATTTCATGAAATCCTAATTAAATATATATTAAAGTTATTGGACCCATCGAATTCTTTTGTATCGGAAAGAGTAGTTCAAAATTTTAACTATTAGAAATCATTACAATCAACTAACATATTTTCAATACAAATTAAGTTTTGATTTTTATGAATCAATAGAATAGTGAATAGAATAGTTGGGATTCCAAATTATTGACCAATAAAAAAACGAAACTTTCGGAATTTTTATTAAAAAAATAATTTCTTACATCACGCGATTTATCATTTGTTAGAAGAATTCTCTTTTAGTTCAGGCAAATTCAAAATAGTTCGAATTGTATAATCATCCGTTAGTGATATTGGTAAACGACCTAAAGCAATTTGATTATAATTTAATTCGTGACGATCATAAGTAGAAAGCTCATATTCTTCAGTCATTGATAAACAATTTGTTGGGCAATACTCAACACAATTACCACAAAATATACAGATTCCGAAATCAATGCTATAATTTAACAATCGTTTCTTTCGAATATCCGTTTCCAATTTCCAATCAACAACAGGCAGATCTATAGGACATACACGAACACATACTTCACAAGCAATACATTTATCAAATTCAAAGTGAATCCGACCACGAAAACGCTCCGATGTGATCAATTTTTCATAAGGGTATTGAATAGTTACAGGTAAACGGTTGGCATGAGATAGTGTAATCATAAAACTTTGACCAATGTACCTTGCCGCTCGTACTGTTTGTTGACCATAATTGATGAACCCAGTTACCATAGGGAACATATATTAAAAATCAATAATAAATTGGATTTTGTTTCTTTCTCTTGTTTGATACAAGTTGTAAATTGAATTTGAATAGAGTAAATATTAAATATTCTATATATCTATTTTCAAATTTATAATGAAAGGAGTTGGAAAGAGGTTGTTAATAATAGATTACCTAAAGAAATAGGTAAAAGAAATTTCCATCCAAGATTTAATAATTGATCCATTCTCAGTCTAGGTAAAGTCCATCTTGTTGTGATAGGAATGAATAAGAACAAAAAAGTTTTCGCTAATGTAATTAAAATACCAATTGTTGTTCCAAAGACTCCATCCGCTTTATTTATTTCCAAAAACGAAGGAATTAGTATATCTGGAATAGAGAGACTCCAACCACCCAAGTAAAGAACTGTTACAAATAGTGAAGAGACCAGTAGATTTAAATAGGAAGCAACATAAAATAAACCAAATTTTATACCTGAATATTCGGTTTGATACCCTGCTACTAATTCTTCTTCTGCTTCTGGTAAATCAAAAGGCAATCTTTCGCATTCTGCTAGAGAAGAAATTATAAAAACAATAAAACCTATAGGTTGCCGCCACAAATTCCATCCCCAAAAACCATATTTTGACTGGGCCTCAATTATATCAACTGTACTTGAACTGTTAGATAATCATAGTCGATCATAAGATCACTTTTATCATCGCTATTACAGAACCGTACATGAGCTTTTCACCTCATACGGCTCCTCGAGAGCCTTAAATAAATTTCGGTACTGATTCGATATTCTTTAAATCTCGATATGATCGTAGGATAGATAAAAAAAATTAATCGAAAATTCTTGAATTTAGACCATTAGACCAATGGAATTCTGTCTGCTATACTATAAAAAAGTGCTTCGGAATTTATCTTATCCTTTACTTTAAGTTTAAAAATTTTAATTTAATTATTGAGTAATAACTTAGATCCTTCAATAAAATACTATTTTTACCAATATCAAAAAATAGTTTCCTTTTTTTTTATTCCGCAAAAGAATTAAACAGTCATTCATTATTTATGACATGACACAAATGCAATTTACATGAATATGGATATCAGATAAATTTTTTTTTTTATTCCATACTTTCTTTTCGTTCCTCTTAATTTCTTTTATTTAGGTTTCAAATAAAACAAAGTAAAGGATTACTTCGTTCCTAATAGTTATTCATATAATCGATGGATAGGAGCATACTCTGGATCGGAATTTAATTGTTGGGAGTACTACTTGATAATTTCTACAAATTGAAAGTCCCTATTAGTATTTCTTTTATGTCTAAATGTCTCTTCGGATAACTTACATAATCTCTATGACGAATCCTTTTTGTACTTTGGTGTTCCTAATCATCCACTCATGTGTTCTCAATCTCTATGGTACTTAATGTACGGGAGTACATAGTAAAAAAACTCCCTAGAGTTGCTCTTTTGAACCCGCTTCAAGACATGATGACTAATTAACCAATCTTGGGGTAAAAAGTCGTGATTGCTTATGTTTATTTTCATTTAACCCTTGTACATAGGAAATGAGATTCCAATTTTTTACTGCAAATTTTGAAGCTGTTTTCTTTCACTCATCTAACTATCTAGTTTAGTTTATCAACTTAGGCAGTAAATAAAAAAATAAAGATCTATCTATTTAATACATTTCCTTTTTTATTCGAAACCTGAAAAGAAATGGATCGAGGAAGACTTATGTCTCAACGAATCACACGTAGAGATATTGATAACACACATAGAGTTAATGGGATTTCATAACTAATTGATTGGGCAGCAGCCCGGAGACCACCTAAAAAGGAATATTTATTATTTGATCCATATCCTGACATCAGAAGTCCAATTGGAGCAATACTTGAAATGGCAATCCATAAAAAAACACCAATACTGAGATCGGCTAGAACAAGGCGAGAACCAAAAGGAATTACTGAATAACTTAGTAGAATTGATATAACTGCTAGAGAGGGGCCGATACTAAATAAACGCGTATCCCCTCTAGATGGAAGAAGGTTCTCTTTAAAAAGTAGTTTTATCCCGTCTGCTAGAGCTTGAAGAATTCCCAAAGGACCGGCGTATTCAGGTCCAATACGTTGTTGTATACCCGCGGATATTTGTCTTTCTAACCACACAATGACTAGTACACCTATTGTGATTCCCAATATGAGAATCAAAATAGGGACAAGCATCCATATAGTCTCATAAACCTCTTTTAAGAATTCTAATCTGGAAAAAGACTTGATAGCTTGTACTTCGGTTGTATCAATTATCATTTCAACGATCAACTTCTCCCATAATAATATCTATGCTACCTAGTATCGTCATAATATCAGCCAATTTCATTTTTTTAACTAACTGAGGAAGAATTTGCAAATTGATAAAACCCGGGGGGCGAATTTTCCATCTCCAAGGAAAAACACTCTGATCTCCTATCAAAAATATTCCCAATTCCCCCTTTGGGGCTTCGACTCTCGCATAAAGTTCTTGTTTCGACAATTCATAAGCAGGAGAGGGCTTTTTACTAATGAATCGATATTCAAAATCATTCCATTCAGGATATTTTATCCTATTAAAGCGGCGGATTTCTAAATTCTCATAGGGACCTCCTGGAATTCCTTCTAGAGCTTGTTGAATAATTTTGATGGATTCCGCCATTTCACCGATTCGTATTAAATAACGCGCTAATGAATCTCCTTCTTTTTGCCATTGGACTTCCCAATCAAATTCGTCGTAAGACTCATAATGATCCACTTTACGAAGATCCCACTGTATTCCGGAAGCTCGTAGCATTGATCCTGATAAACCCCAATTTATTGCCTCTTCTCCACCAATAATGCCCACTCCCTCAACTCGTTCTAAAAAAATAGGATTTCGTGTAATAAGTTTTTGGTATTCAGCAATCCCTGTTAAAAAATAATCACAAAAATCTAAACATTTATCTATCCATCCATAAGGTAAATCAGCAGCTACTCCACCGATACGAAAATAATTATGCATCATTCGCATACCGGTGGCAGCTTCGAATAAATCATATATCAATTCTCTTTCTCTTAAAATATAGAAGAAGGGGGTCTGCGCGCCTATATCTGCCATAAAAGGACCGAGCCATAACAAATGAGAAGCTATACGACTTAATTCCAGCATAATAACTCTGATATAACTAGCCCTCTTAGGCACTTGAATATTTCCCAATTGTTCTGGTCCATTTACTGTTATTGCTTCGGTGAACATAGTAGCCAAATAATCCCAACGTGTGACATAAGGGAGATATTGTATAATTGTTCGGTTTTCCGCAATTTTTTCCATCCCTCGGTGTAAGTAACCCAATATTGGTTCACAGTCAATAACATCTTCACCATCTAAAGTAACGATGAGTCGGAGAACGCCATGCATGGATGGATGCTGAGGCCCCATATTGACTATCATAAGGTCTTTTCTTGTAGTTTGTACAGTCATAGGTTTTTTCCCGATTCATTATTCATTTTTCCATGAATTGCTGAAAACAAAAATAAGTTCATCAAAATTCAAGATCTAATAAATCAAATAATTCAAAACGACTCTTCAAATTAACGTATTTTTAGTTTTCTAATGTTCAATTGACCGATTAATTCTTTATAGCGTACTCCATCTTTTTTGGACAAATAAGCCAGTAGTCGTTGCCGTTTTCCTAGAATTTTTCGTAGCCCTCTTTGAGATGAATAGTCTTTTTTGTGCAATTCCAAATGTGAAGTAAGTCTTCGTATCTTATTGGTAAAACAGAATACTTGAAATTCAACGGACCCCCTATTTTCGGCTTTTTCTTCATGCGGAATAATGGATATGAATGATTTTTTTGTCATAAATTTAAAACCTTCTTTTGATTTTGCAAATATTTAATTTTGCCGATCAGTAAGAATAATGCCAGCTATTTTAATCTGGTATACATAATAATCTGAATTTCCTTATTGATTGGTTAAAAAAAAAAATGAATAAAGAAAATTATGGTGATTAATTTCGAGAGCTAATTGATACCTTATGGAATTAGTATCATGTATAGAAATTGGATGTAAGACAAGATATGTGCGCATTTATTTACCAGATGATAAGGCCTATATAAGAGAAATATATTATAAATTCATTTTTAATCGTGGATACATATGTATTCTTAATATATTAAAACGACTACTGTTATTAGTATCAAACCAATAACGATTCATACAAGCTAAATCTTCTAATCGATAATTGGGCCAAAGAAATAATTTTAATTTTATAAGTTTATTTTTATCTCGAGCAAAATCTTTGCTTTCATCAAAAAATTGACTACAGTTTTTTACCCGATTCCTGTTGAAAAATACTGGTTTTTTTTCGACACCTTTCTTTTTTCTTCCGTTGAAACAAATTAGAATTCTCAATTCTCGACGACGCCTAGACGATAAAATATTTTCAGGACTAAGCAAATCACAATCCTTTTTGTCTCTATTTTCCGTCATTTTTTTATGACGTGTAACCAATTTATTCAAATTATTCATAGCAAGATTTTCATTGTATCTTTTTTCATTTTTTTTTTTTTTACTTTTATGAACTAATGAAATACCTACGGTTTGATACAAAATAAATTGCCCATCACCCTTTATAGACAGACGAATTGGTTCAATAATCAATAGTCCTTTTTTTAGCAATTCTGTAAGAGGTAAATCTTTGTGAATCAGCATTATATCCAGGCTCATTTCTTTTCTTTCAATGGAGGATATAGTAATTTCTCTTAGATTCATTAATCTAAGCAGAAGACAATATACTTTAACATTATTAGTTAGTTGTTGATTCAAAGAATCATCCCACCTTAATTGAAAAAGCAAATATCTTTTCAGGAATAAATCGAGTTCTGTTTCTGTACTACTCTTATATTGTTTTTTCTTTCTAGGTTTTTTTCTATCTGATGTTATATAATCTTCTTGAATATCTTTGTGTTGGTTTAAGAGAACAGATTCAGAGTTCACTTCGACAGTTAATCTCAGATCTCCTTGACTTAGGAGTTCTTTTTCGTCTTGATTTGAATTCTCTAATTCAAGAGATTTTTTTTCTTTTGATAGTATCAAAGAATTCTTTTTTTTCTTTTTTTTAATGTTTTTATTTTCACTCAAATTTTCATTTAGATTCAAATTTGAAAAAAGCAAATTCATTGGTATAGCCCAGGGTTTTATTTTATATGCATTATAAAGTAATAAAAATTCTGGGAAGAACCAAGATTCCAGATTAAATATGGGATGACTAAGTATTTCTTCATTCATTCCCATCCAATCAAAAAGATTTTTCTTTTGATGGGATGGGTTAATTTCTTGATAAATTTTGCGATAAAAAATATCGTTCTTATCCATTTTATCAAAAATTTTATAATTATTAGGTTCAGTCTTAGTATTTTTATTAGCGCTAGTACGGATATCGATCCAGGCTCCAATATTCACTTTCTTTCTAATAGAAAAATGGATAATTTTCCAATCAAAATATTTTCGATCTGTATTTTTCTCTATATCCATAATATTATTTATTCCTAAATAATTAGTGATAGGGATACTCCACCACATATCAATAAATTTGTCTTTATGTATATTGTAATTATACGTATAAGAAAATTCTTGGTTTTTATTTACTTTGAATGTTGCTCCAGAACTACCTCTATATGAATCTTTTTTATCCTCATAATTAAAAAAATTATATGATAAAACATCATATCTATTGGTTTTTTTTAAATTCGCTTTTTCATCTGGTAATAACAAAAAATGGGCTTCATAATTCTTTGCATTTTGGTAATTACAATTTTTTAATTGTTCTTTTTCATATGAATTCCATTTTTTTATTTTGCCATTTTTATTTGCACCCCGACAATATTCATTGATTCTATTTCGCCATTTTTCTGCGACTAATCGAGACCATTTTATCTTAGATAAATCGTATTGATAATTACTTTTTAACCAGTTTTTCCATTGATTCATTCCATAATTTGAAAGTTTCTTAGTCGTTAGTTCCGAATTAGTTCTTCCTTTTGTTCCAAAATAATCTTTTATTTTATATTTAAGAAATAAAGATTTTCCATGATATTGAAACACAGATCTTAACTTAGATAAATAAATAAGTTGGGCTTGTGATAATTTGTAAAATACATAGGCTTGTGATAAAAAAGAAAAATCAGAATTACTTTTCGAATTTTTATTCATATTAAATTGGAAAAGTTCGTTTTTTAGAGTCGAAATCAACTTAATTTTCTTTTTTGTTATTGGATCAATCCTTTGGTTATTTGTTTCATTATTGTAAATAAATTGGTCAAAAATCTTTGTTGTTGACCCAAGAAAAAGTTGTGTATAAATTCGTGAAATATTAAGAATATATATAACTAGATCTATGTATATCTTTTCGCGAAAAATTTGCAAAATAAAAATGGATTTACGGATTAATCGAACATTTCGTCTTTTAAATATCTGACCCATATTTTTTGTTGATTCTAATCTTTTATTAACACCATAATGTGTTTTGTTCGGACTAATATTTACAGTTACTGAGTCTTTTTTCTTGTCTTTTGAAATTTTATCTATTTTATTTCGAATTGTCCCTGTTCGATTAGTCAGATCTTTCATTCTTTTTTCTGTCACTGAATCATTTGTCAAATTCATGAATTGGGCTTCAATGGATGATTCATTAATCATCTGATTATTTATTTGAAAATCCTTTTCTTTTCTTATTTGCCTCGATTCTTCTCTTAATCCAAATACTAAAATTGGATTTAGAATTTTTAGTTTTTCTTTTATAATTCTTCGAACTCCCAAACAGTTATTTCTAAATTTTCGAATTTTTTTGTCAAGTTCTTTAAAAATGAGTTTAAAAAAGAAAAGTTGTTTTCGAGGAGAACCAAAAGGAAGTTCGGTTTCCATTCCCCAAACTGTTAAAAAACAAAACGATGATTTTGGTTTTTCATTTTTTTCTTTCTTTTTTGTTCGATCTCCATAAGAAGGTCGTATCCTAGATCTGTGCCAAGGTTTTAGACAGAAAGGAAATATTATCTTTATCTGAATACCATCTGTTAACCAGTTTTTAGGAAATTCTGTTTCTGATAATGGAACACCGTTATAGGTACATTTAACATGCATTTCTCTATTCCACTCTTTGAAATCTTCCGACCATTCTGGCAGTTGCAGTAATAATAGTCGGCCCATATTTTTCGCTATTATCAATAAAGGTAATATAATATATTTTCTAAGAGTTGATTGCGTTACTAGTATCAAACCCCTTATTTCTTGAGCAAATGGAATGGTATCCCAGACTTCCGCTATTTCTATTCGTAGTTCTTCTGTTCTTTGTTCTTCGTCGTTTTCCACCTTTTCATTTTCATTTATTTTGTCTTTTGTATAATCAGACATTTTTAATTCTGGGGTTTGTCCCATACAACTTGTTAAAATTCGGTTAATTTGTTCGGAAAGATTAACCGAAAAAAAAGAGGATTTCTCTATTCTGTCTAAAAAAAGTGGGGAATGGATATTTGCTTGAAATAAATTCCAAATAACTATTTTACGTCTTTGAACACGCATGGAACCCTTGATTATGTCGCGACGAAAATCTGATTGTTGTGAATAACGTATCAAAGCTATTTCCTCTACTTGATCCGATTTATTTGTATCCTTGCTATTAGCATAAGGAATATCATCATTTTCGTTATGATCCTTATTAGTATCAGTAAAAATCACTACACGTTTGGCTTTCCTTGAGCGAATTTGATGATCTAGTGGCAGGCCTTCTTCAATTTCTCTTTCTTCTTGTTCTAACTCGTCTATCAATTTGTATGACCAGCGAGGCACTTTTTTATGTATCTCTTTTATTCCAATAGGTTTTGTTTGAATCGTTTGATTCAAGGGGTCTGTTATGATTCTATCAACGAAAAAAATTAAAAATTTTTCTCGATCTTCTGAACCAATTTTTCTTTGTTCTAAAAGTAAAGAAATTTCTTTCAGGTTCGA